ATACTCATTTGGCCGAGGACTTCCAAAAACATCATAAGCTAAACCCGTACTGACGAATAACCAACCCGCAATGAATAGTGAAGGTATAGTAATGCTATGAATGACCCAGTATCGAATACTAGTAATAATATCAGCAAAAGAACGTTCTCCCGTGCTTCCAGACATGCCGAGCTCCATAAATTCTTGTATGTTAAAAAAAAAAAAGGGGGGGGGGGTGGCCGATTTCGTGAAAGATAGAATCAGTAAATCTAAAACTACTGCTTTTTTGTGAGATCGTCAATTGTACACCAAAGGTGTATTTAGAGTAGACCAAATCAGTATAGCTATCCTTTCTCTAACGCAGCAACGCAGTATCAATAAGTACCGAAAGGAAATGCTATATCTTCCTTGTCTATGTATAAATATACGTTTCCTTATAATTTAGAATATAAGATCTAAGTAAGGTTTACATTAGCGGCTTCATCATAGTAATAGAAAGTAAAGATTTTGAATGGTATGTTATGTAAAATCTATAAATCCCCTTCGTGGTTCATATTTTTTTTATAGATCATGGTACAATTTTCTCTTTCCAAATCTAATGGGCAATGAACCAACCTATTATATTACTGTACAGAATTCAATGAGTTCAAATTAAAAAAGTAAAAGGGAATATCAAGCCCTTAGATCTATTGAAAAAAAAATGAGAAAAATGTAGGTTATTTTCGAATTCAATTCTTTTGTTTTATTCTATTTCTATTAAAAAATTACTTAAACTTAAATAGTTTTGGAATATTGCACAAGGAATCTGTTGATTCGGAATCACAGGATCGGTCAATGGCACAGTTGATGAATCCCTTTTTCCGCCTATATTACCTATATCTATCTTTTTTTTAGTGTCCATCTATAATGACTGATGAATCAAGAATTTTCAATTGGAACTAGACTAATTCTTTCAATAAGTTTTTCTTACCATTGTATATGGATTGAAACTTAGGTAAATGTTTTATTCACATATGTAATAAAAGAACATATCTAATTTAGCTCTTTCATGCTTATTCTAACTAGTTATTTCGGTTTTTTAGTGGCTGCTTCAACTATAACTGCAGCTCTATTTATTGGTTTGAACAAGATACGACTTATCTGAAATGAATGAAATTAAATAAACAATTAAAAAAAAAAAAAGCCCCCTGAATATTCATATTTCATTTCCGGTATTCTATGGTTCCTTTCCGCGTCAATTGCCAATTCCTGGTTATTGAGAATCACGGATAATTCAGATTAATATTTAGGGATAGATCTTACCCCTCTTTTTATTCCCTAAAACAAATTGAAATGATTGAAGTTTTCCTATTTGGAATCGTCTTAGGTCTAATTCCTATTACTTTAACAGGATTATTTGTAACTGCATATTTACAATACAGACGCGGTGATCAGTTGGACCTTTGATTGAGTAACTTTTATTTTTTTAATTTGACCTCCTACAAGGAGGAGGTCAAATTAAAGTTGCAATTAAACTTTGTTTTAGTTTTGTGAAGTTATTTCATTATAATTCGACATAACATAAACGGAATCACGCTCTGTAGGATTTGAACCTACGACATCGGGTTTTGGAGACCCGCGTTCTACCGAACTGAACTAAGAGCGTTTTCTTATATCCCATAAGATTAGATTCGATTGTAAAGAAAATATTTTTTGACCCTTGGGGGGTCTTGTGTACATATAGTATGCAAAAATTATGTCCAATTTTACCCGATCTTACTCAATGAATCTCTTGTAACTGTCCATAGGAGAAAGAATAGTAGGGATGGCAGGATTTGAACCCGCGACATTTTGTACCCAAAACAAACGCGCTACCAAGCTGCGCTACATCCCTTTTTAAGATTGTTGTACAGTGTCATTGTACTAAATACATGTCTTGTTTTCTACATCGTTCGTTTTTCACCTATTTTTCCTCTACCTTACTACGTATATAATATATATATTAGGTAGAATTATTAGGTAGAATTAGGTATAATGTTCTTGTCATTTTTTTTTTTAGTTTCATATAATCATATGTTTAATCTAATTTTTTTCTTATTTAGAATTATATTAATTTCGAATTAATTTCTAATTAATATAATTAAATATTCAAAAAGAAATATGAAAATAAAATAAAAAAATAATTATAAAATTCGAAATAATTAATATTAATTTAATATTAAAATTAAATAATTAAAATATTTAAAATCGAAAAATATATTATAATAAAAATATATAATAATATTAATATTATTATAATATTAAATTCGAATTATAATAATATTTACTATAACGTAATTAACTTAATATAACTAATATCTAATAACTAATATCTAACTAATATAACATAAACATATATATTATTAACATATCAACAATATATAATATATAACATAACATATATATTATTAACATATAACATATATATAATAATAAATAATATAATTAAATAATATAAAATAATATAATTATAATAATAATATTATAATATTATAATAATAATATATAAATATATAATATTTAATATTTATATAAATAATAAATATATAAATAATAAATAAAATATATTAATTTAATATTTAATAATAAAATATTTAATAATAAATATAATGATTAATAATAAAAATAATAAATAAAAAAATTGAAAATAAATAAATATCAAAGAAGAAGGAGGATTTCAAATGCGAGATATAAAAACATATCTCTCCACGGCACCTGTGCTAACCACTCTATGGTTTGGGTCTTTAGCGGGTCTATTGATAGAAATTAATCGTTTATTTCCAGATGCCTTGTCATTCCCCTTTTTTTAATTCTAATTGAATTCTTGTCTTGTATTGATATGTGAAGAAATGAAGAAGATTTGAGATACCATTCCACGTAACATGGCTTCAATTTAGATCCCCTTTTCTTTAGGATAGGAAAAAAAAGTGTATCGAACCTCAGTCAAAATACAGTGAATCTACGATATAATTTGGGATAAAAGAAATAGAAATGTGGATTAGGAATTAGGATAGGAAAGGAATAATTCCTAGTTAGAAAAAATTGTATTACTTAATTATTACTATATTTAATATTCTTATATTAATGAACTTCTATTAATGAATATGACTCTCTTTCTTTATTGTTTTAGATTATAGTACTTCGAAGTCATTCGACTTCTAATAATAATAATATTTTAAAATTCCATCTCTAGTTAGTAAATATATATTTTTGATTTTCTTTTGTTTTTGGTTCGGATCAAAAACAAAAATGAGGAGAGTTAAAAAGTGAAGTCGATCCAAAATGAAAAGGAGGTCCATGGCCAAGGGTAAAGATATCAGAATTCTAGTGATTTTGGAATGTACCAGTTGTGTTCGAAAGGGTGTCAATAAAGAATCGCCGGGCTTTTCTAGATATATTACTCAAAAGAATCGACACAATACACCCAATCGATTAGAATTGAGAAAATTTTGTCGCTATTGTCAAAAATATATGATTCATGAGGAAATAAAGAAATAGATGGAACAGAATGCATGTGTGATTTTTCCAAGGAGCGGGAAGAGTAAGAACTTGACATCTTCACATAGATAATACAAACCAAATCCTATTTTGGTCGGATCTTAAATGAATAAAAAAAAGTAGAATTGTATTTTCTAGATTATTTTATTTATATTATAATTATTATATATTATATAAATTATTATATAATATTTAATATAATATATAATATTTAATATTTAATTATTCTAATTATTATTATATTATTAGAATTCGAAATTATATTAAATTATATTTATAAATTCTATTTATATTTTATATATTTTATATATTAAGAATATTATATAATTATATATAAGATATAAGATATAAGAAAAAAACAAACAAGGAATAAGCAAACCATGGATAAATACAAACAACCTTTTCGTAAATACAAGCGATCTTTTCGTAGGCGTTTACCCCCAATTGGATCGGGGGATCGAATCGATTATAGAAACATGAGTTTAATTAGTCGATTTATTAGTGAACAAGGAAAAATCTTATCTAGACGGATGAATAGGCTGACCTTGAAACAACAACGATTAATTACTATTGCTATAAAACAAGCTCGTATTTTATCTTCGTTACCTTTTCGTAATAATGAGAAACAATTGGAAAGAGGGGAGTCGATCCCTAGAACTACAGGTCCTAGAACCAAAAATAAATAGATATACTCCTCAAAACTCCAATAGGAACTCAAGCTCAGATTAATGTTTTGCTCGAAAAACCTAGAATCCCGAGTTGATTCTTGTGTTATAAAATGTTCTAAAAAAGGAAAAATGGGTAATAAATTTTTTTTTTTTGAAAGATGCTCGTTTATTTCAAATCTTAATTTCTTTTTCTTCTATACTTCCCGGAGAATGGACTCCGGGAAATTCTGTTTCAATCATTCTTGTTTCCTGTATAGTATATTCTTATATTCTATTAAGATTCTTTTATTCCTTTATTTGTATTTGATTGATTAATGATTTTATTTGAAATCATATCAAAACAAATCTTATTTGATAGGACTATTTGCACAAGTATTTTACGATTCAGAAGCAATTGTTTCTTGTACAGATTGTGTATGAATCTACTATAACTATAGGATACCATATCCTCACGAGTTACTGCATTTATCCGGGTGATCCACAAACGACGAAAATCTCTCTTTTTCCTGCTCCTATCTCGATGAGAGGAACCCAAAGCTCTCATTCTTTGTTGAGTACTCGTTCGAGTAAGTCTTGAATGAGCCCCTATAAAGGTTGATGCAAATAAACCAATTTTTTTTCGACGTCTTCGAGCTGTATATCCCCGTTTAACTCTGGTCATTAAATCAAATGAAACTTTCTTGAATAACTAATGCATTTCTCTTCTTTCAGTCATCCTTTTCCTCCGGTCGATTAATAACAAAACGGATTTTTCCGATATATAAAATAGAAATTCCAATGGCTTTTGCTACTATGACCTTCCCGACCACAATTTTTACTTCCGGGTATCTTGCCTGGAAATAAGAAATTCTACTGCTGCTAAATAGTGGGTTTCCTCGTTTCTATGGCAACTTTTTAAACGGTGAGGTCCTCTCTATACACCGGAGCCTCTTCTTTCATTTCATCGAATTTTATTGTGAACTTGTATAGTTCACACTCTTTGGCTCTACCCCATCCTTTTTGCAATTAGAATTATTTTTTTTTTCTAATTAGAATTAGAAAGTAATAGTCCTTTTCACAAAAAAGCTATCCATACAGTGACGGCATTTAATTCTGTAAAGTGAAAGTTGGCTAGGTAGCTGACCCTGTTAGTCCGTTTTTTTTTTCAAGAATAAGAATAGGAGCATAACCCTTTTGCTTCTTATAAGACTATTTCCTCCGCTTAATGGATAACTATTTGCTACCAATGGAGAATTGCTTCTCATCTAAAACGGAGTGATTGGATTTGCACCAATAGAAACCATAAATTACATTACATAATATAATAGGTAAATGATAGATCCTCATTTTTAGATAGTTATTTAGATAGTAAATTAAATGGCGGTCTTTCACTCTATCTATCCTATTCATTGGTAGTGTTCATTGATACTGGAAAAATTTTTTTCATTTCTTCAAACTCATGATCTGAACTGAACGAGTCGCACATACACCCTAGTACATGTTCCTCGACGCTGAGGACATCCTCGAAGAGCGGGGGATTTCGTGACATTTCTTATTGGCTGTCTTGCGTTTCTAATAAGTTGTTTAATGGTTGGCATGTCGTGTCTATATAATCTCATTCTAGATAGAATAGAGTGGGTTGGCTTAGATCGATCTTAACCTATCGATCTTAACCTGATGGTTGATGATTATGAAAGATTTCTATTCACTATCAAATCACGGAAAATTAGAATTTTGAAATGGAATTCTATATTTATATATTTATATATATATAAAATCTCCAGTATTCTCATCTTCGACCGCTACAAGATCAACGATGCCATGAGCTTGGGCTTCTGTTGCTGACATAAAAACATCCCTTTCCATGTCTTCGGATATAACCCATAAAGGGTTGTACGTTCTTTGTACATAAACTTTTGTGAGGTTTTCGCGAAGCTTCAACAGTTCTTCTGCTTCCAGGATAAATTCCCCTGCTTGTGCCTCATAAAAAGAACTAGCAGGTTGGTGAATCATAACCCTGATGATATTGATATAACATCATGAACGATTCTTCTATGCGTATCTCGCACGATTTGATTAAAGTAAGGGGGAATCAAAATAACAAGAAGAAATTAAACAACCGTACGGGCATATTTTGTACATTGCATACGGCTCTGCAATGGAATTTTTTTTTTCTTCCTTTTCTTTTGCAATAGAATTTCTTCTATCGAAAAGAAGAAATATAACTCATATGATCCAAATGTTTAGATGATCCATTTACCACCCTTCCTTTCGTAGTAGTAAAGAAAAATACTATGATGGTTCTGTTGCTTTATTTTACTTTATTTATTTTACTTTATTATATATTATATATATATAATATATATAATTTAATATATATATATAATTCTTATAATTCTAATTATAATTTCGAATTTATCTATTTATCTTGTCTGTGGTTTAGCAATCCCAAAGTTTCTTTTTGATACGATCCAAGAAGGATAAAATAAATTTTTTTTTACTCTTTCTCTGATAACATAAAGATAAGAAAGAGACTTCTGGTGTGGAAGAAAAATGGTTTGTGACGCTGAAATTAACTCTTGACACATAAGATCAAGATCCAATTGGTAATAACCCTTCTTTTTCATACTATTATTTCAATACAAAATCTCATGTTAGGAAAAAACAATAATGGTTTGCTCATATCGAACTCGAAGTGCCATGCTATTATTACTTATTCTTTTTTTTTTTTTTATTTGATTCATATTCGATAGAGCGAAGGCATAGTCTTCTTTTTTTTTATAAAAAAACTCATTGGCGCCAAGCGTGAGGGAATGCTAGACGTTTGGTAATTTCTCCTCCGACCAAAATGAAAGATCCCATTGAAGCTGCTAATCCCATGCATATTGTATATACATCGGGTACCACAAATTGCATAGTGTCATAAATGGCTATTCCTGGTATTACCCATCCGCCTGGAGAGTTTATAAACAAATAAAGATCCCTAGTAGCATCTTCTATGCTGAGATATACCATGAGACCAGCAAGTTGATTCGAGATCTCGCTATCAACCTCTTGGCCTAAAAAAAGTAGTCTTTCTCGATGAAGTCGGTTGATTAGGGCAAAATTGTATCCCTGTGGAACCGTACGTGCACCTTTGGATGCATACGGTTCAAAAGAGAAAAAAATCAATGTGTTGATTCCAGTCTTATTTCTTTTTTTTATAACTGTTTTTCTAATGAAGCGTTTTGCTTTTCTTCCATTTTTTTTTTAACATGAGTTTTGGCCTCCTTCCCGTTCCCTATATTCTATTTCTATAATGTATAAAAAGTAAAAAAAAAAAAAAAAAGAATTTTCGTAACTTATTGAACTAACTTCTCATTGATGTATTGTTTCATCAAAATTCAAATCACGATGTAATTTTCTTGTTCCTGAATGGGTCCTTTCAATTATTTTAGGTTTTTGTTCTACTCCGGGGGAATATTTGCCCGAATTATATTTGCACATATAGGGCAAATGATTTCAGTACTGCTTATTTTTTTTTTTCAATTCGTTTCATACCTTTACCCAAACGATTCCATGTATTCATCATAGTACTTGGTAGACAGCTTGAGATTATTTTGAGATTATCTCTATAGTAAGGCTAAGAATAGCCTATGATACAAGTGGTAATTATATCGTGTAATCGTATCGTATAGATCATATAGTATTACATATAGTATTATATTATTATATATATATATAATATATAATTATATAATAATTAAAAATGAAATTAAAATTAATAATTAAATTCAATAATTATATTATATTTAAATATTTAAATTTAATATTACTACATTTACATCAATATTTATATTACTACAATTACACTCCCATTCTAGTACTTTACTCTTACCATTCCCAATTTGGTATTCTATGAGCGGAGCCTGTATACTTTAATTTTCTCAGTCCAAGTAAACCATCAATTAGAATAATTGATAATATTGATCCCCAATAGGAATTGATCTAATTGTGCTTCACGCTCCGAATTTTTGATGGTTCAATCAATACAATATTGAATTGAATATATATCTATTGGATTGGGCGAAACAGAGAATACTCGATCGGGGGAGGTAACGGGGAAATCCCATATGACCAATATGTCTAACAAGTCGCACTATAAGTCAACCCAAACAGCATCTTCCTCTCCAGGAATCCGAAAAGGCACTTTTGGAACACCAACGGGCATTAAAATAAAGAAAAAATGAAGTACTATACTTTACTTTAATATGGAAACGTAACAAAACAATGGCTTTATTGTTTTCATCATTTTTCTCTTTATTTCTTAAATTAATAAAAAATTATTAAAATTAATAATTACATTACATATAATTTTAGAATTTAGATTTTATATTTATTATATTTAATTTATTATATTATTTATATTAAAATTATATTATATTTATTTATATTTATTTTCGAATTTCTATTTATATTAGATATTAGAATATTAGATATTAGATTTTATTTAATATTTAAATTTAATTTTATATATTTTTATATATTTTTATATATTTTTATATATTTATATTATTATTATATTTATATTATTATTATATTTATATATATTTATATTTTATATATATATAATATATATATTTATATATATATGTATTATATATACCATGTATATATACTATGTACTATGATACATGACAGAATATTATATTTATATATTATATATTTATTAGAATATAGAATATAGATTTATATATCATAGTCATAGTAGATATAATCTAGTGTATATAGATTATAATGATTATAATATTATAATATAGATATAGACTTTATATATAGACTGGAAGTCTCATTTCGAATGATTTCAAATGATAAAGATAAACAAGTATCTATGTATTCTTTTCCCCAAACAAAATACTCCCATTGCGTATTGGTACTTATCGGGTATAGAATAAGATCTGTTTCTCTTTGTTATTATTAAATATAAACAGAATTGTTCTTTTATATTTCTATTTCCTTTAAGATAAAAGAAGGGAATACAAATAAATATTAATCCCTTTTCTACCGAACAGGTGAAGTACACGGTCTAGTCTTTTCCAATGCGATAAAGTTACATAATGTCTGTTTATTTTTTAGAAAGGGGTATTTACATGGGTTTGCCTTGGTATCGTGTTCATACTGTCGTATTGAATGATCCCGGTCGATTGCTTTCTGTCCATATAATGCATACAGCTCTAGTTTCTGGTTGGGCCGGTTCGATGTCTCTATATGAATTAGCAGTTTTTGATCCCTCTGACCCTGTTCTTGATCCAATGTGGAGACAAGGCATGTTCGTTATACCCTTCATGACTCGTTTAGGAATAACCAATTCGTGGGGGGGTTGGAATATCTCAGGAGGAACTATAACGAATCCGGGCATTTGGAGTTATGAAGGCGTGGCAGGGGCACATATTGTGTTTTCTGGCTTGTGCTTCTTGGCAGCTATTTGGCATTGGGTGTATTGGGACCTAGAGATATTCTCGGATGAACGTACGGGAAAACCCTCTTTAGATTTGCCCAAGATTTTTGGAATTCATTTATTTCTCTCAGGAGTGGCTTGCTTTGGCTTTGGCGCATTTCATGTAACAGGCTTATATGGTCCTGGAATATGGGTGTCTGATCCTTATGGACTAACTGGAAAAGTACAATCTGTAAATCCAGCGTGGGGTGCGGAAGGTTTTGATCCTTTTGTTCCGGGGGGAATAGCTTCTCATCATATTGCAGCAGGTACATTGGGCATATTAGCGGGTCTATTCCATCTTAGTGTCCGCCCTCCTCAACGTCTATACAAAGGATTACGCATGGGTAATATTGAAACTGTGCTTTCCAGTAGTATTGCT